TTCTTTTTATTGTCTGAATAGTCAGGAGCTAAAACCATTCCAATGCTCCCTTCCGCCATGCATAAACTAAACCAACAATTAAGATAAGCACGAAAATTAAAGCTTCTATAAATACAGATACGCCCAATACATCAAAACTCATTGCCCATGGATAAAGAAAAACCGTTTCAACATCAAAAACAACAAAAACTAGAGCAAACATATAATAACGAATTCTAAATTGTAACCAAGCGTTGCCCATTGGTTCTATACCCGATTCATAACTAGAAAGTTTCTCCGGCCCTTTCCTAATCGGGGCTAAAATCCCAGAAATTAAAAATGCCAAAATAGGAATAAAACTTGATATTATTAGAAATGCCCAAAAAATATCATATTCGTAAAGCAAAAACATAGACGCACTCCTATGAACGTGGAAAGTATATCGGATTGGTTGATTCGAATTGAAGTTCTAAAGTCATTGATAACTAGTTAGTCAAAACAACAATTTATTTTGACCAAACCATCTAGTTTCCTTTGATTATTGCAGGGCATATCTCATTTCAAGATTTATCGACTGACTTGATCGGGATCCTATTTCCAGTCTACTTAATTTTTTTAGTTCAATTTTCTTTAATTGCTTTAGTTAGTATAACTCTAGATGTTATACTTAGACAAATTTTCTTGTTTTTGCCTAGGATTCTTCCTAAAGCCTAAAGAAAGCAAATAGAATTCTTATTTTGTGTTTAAAATTTTTGAATTTATTATTCTTTTGATATTCTTTTGATTATTTGAATTTTCTTTATAAAAATGCGAGTTCGGAATTTGGATTTTTTAGGAATAGAGTCGAAAGTTTTTTCTTAGTAATTTAGAATAGAACAAGTATTCAAATGTAAGAGAATGGGTAGGTATCTGGGGATTTCGAATATCTTAGTGTTGGTATATTCCGTTTATCAGATCTGGATGGGGTGGGGTTTTCTCTTGATTGAATACAGAAAAAGAAGACCACCCCCCCTTGTTTTGGTGTGCTTCGCCGGGTCTTGGTAAGGTATACCAAAGAAAAGGAGTATCGCTAGCTTAACCCCTTGATTGTGGGCAGAAAAATGCATATGGAATTTCCCTTCGACAATTAATGACGAAGGGTTGGTTTGTTTGGAAAAAGATCGATTCGATTCCTTGAAATATGATATGTTTTTTCGGTTTTCTGTTCTGCTTTAAATGATTCCCGTGAGTGAGTTTCTAGGACAAATTTTGTTTCGATGAACCAACCGGTCAGTTATAAGCAACAAACAAGAATGAAGAAATCAAAATTATACAATTTTTTATTTCAAATGAAAATTTGGAATTTTATTCATTTTTTTTATAGGGCTCTAGGGCTATACGGACTCGAACCGTAGACCTTCTCGGTAAAACAGATCAAACTTATTATTATCAAAATGATCTGAACTGTTTCAAAGACCCAACATGCATTTTTTTTTGCATTGGGCTCTTTCATTAACTGATAGAAATATCAGCCAATCTGCCATATTTTTTCTTGACAGAAAAATAAGATAAGGAGATGGCTCCATGTGCTCTGATTCATTATTTGGGATTCTAATTCAGAGCACTACCAAAGTGTTTCAAAGGTGAAGTTATTTTGACGTAGGTCTGCCTTTGGCCTAGAATTTTAAGTTAAATGAAGTCTCTATCGTTCGGCTTAAAAAATCCAATATGAAACTTCATACACCTTCAAGTTCATAGGACGAAAAGAGATTTTTTGAGGGCCTTATACTCATTATGCCTAGCATTGAATATACTGCTATTTACCTTATCAATATCTCAAGGCGGAGCCTGTTTGGTACCTACAAAGGGCACTCAAATAGGACCGAACCTCTCGTCAGGCTATTGTTCTCTTTTCTCTTAAAGTTATTATGGAGTAAGACATTGATTTCTCAATAAGATCCATTTTTTGGATTGTATGGTGGATTCCCCTGAAAAACATTGGCGCGCGTGTAAACGAGGTGCTCTACCAACTGAGCTATAGCCCTTAGTGCTTGTGATGCATATTTTATCATGTATATAATTTGTTGTCAAGATCAATATTCTATGATCCAACATCCGAAATTTTTGAGTGGTATTGGTTCGATTATTGTTGCTTATAAGGAATATGATATTTATAATCCATCGATAGGATGGGTTCCATTTGGTTCTCTTTAGGATAATAAGTGACCTACTTAACTCAGTGGTTAGAGTATCGCTTTCATACGGCGGGAGTCATTGGTTCAAATCCAATAGTAGGTAGAACTTATTAGATACCGGAGTCAACGGTATCTAATAAGTTTTTTGTCCCACCCTTATTTTTATAGATTTTTTATTTATTTCATTTTTGAATTGCGTTGTATCTAAATTGGATTCTGCTTGATTGGATTATGTCGAGTGAATCCAATCAAAATAGGGTTTAGAAACAGAACCTCTTTTGATTATTTGAACGCACCAACTAGTTATGAAATTGCATTGACAGCCTCGACTCTTGTCCTAGCTCGTC